ATCTGCAATATTATAATAATGTAAATAAACACAATTATGGGCTAATTTTGAATTTCTAGGGGGTTTCCTGTTTCCGGGGGGTTTGCAGGAGTGTTATACCTTTTAGGAGTTTAGGGGGGTAGGGGGGTTTAACGCGAATCAACGAAGGGGGTATCTTAGATATATTAGTAGATTTACTTGATACTTTATGCTCTTGATATTAAGTTATGCAATTCTAATGTAATGTCTTTTCACCGTTCACAAATAATAATAATTACAAGAAAAATGCTCACCCTTGATTTTGCACACCGTTTTATGCACTCTGAAATGCCAATTGAAAGGAAAGAGAAAAAATAAAAACCCATGCGCCTGTGGAGAGAACGCCCGGCATGTGAAGTTAAAGAGGAGTATGTACTCCACCATTAACTTATGTAATTTACGATGAAAGAATGAGGAATGAACCGATTAATGGACCTGACATAGGAACCAAATGCCAGAAATAATTCATATTGTGAAACCCCCACGATTAATGGACCTGACAATCATTAAACGAATGCGTAGAGATATCAACTGATGGTCGGTTCTTATTGGGCTAAAATGGTTTTTCTTGGCGAGATTCTGAGTCCTGGTATAACTTAACCAGTGAGTTAAATTAGTTCGGTCTTAAATCTCGTTTAGTTCTTATGATCTTAATATAGGTATACTATTATATGGTTTTTGTCTACCTTAGTTTAATGTTTTCTTGAATGTTTAATATAAAATATAACTGAATTTTAATATGTTAGTCCTGGTTAATTATTAAATAGTTTAATATAAATGTATGGTGTAAATACATATATGTAATTTTCAAAGAATAGTTTAATTCAGAATCCTAGCTTTGGGAGTTAGGGGCGGAAGTTAAAATCTTTCTTCTTTGATGAGCGCTAGGGAGGAGTTTAACCTCCGACGTCCGGTTTACAAGACCGGCGCTCTGGGCGCTGAGCTACTAGGGCTATTGGTTATTATTTTCTTTTAAGAGGATTTTATCCTCGATAATCCCGGCAAGAGGTATAAAAACAAGGAATAATAAGAAGTAAAGAAGGGATGCGATTTGACCAATAATAATGTAAGGGTCTTCTACTGGCATTCCTCCAATTCATGTGAGGATTAGTACGTCTGCAATTAAGGTTCAGAATATAAATTGGGAGATTGGTCGAAATGTTAAACTTCGTTGTTTAGATGTGTGTAAGAATGGCACTAGCATGAGGATAAGAATAGAGGCTAGTAAAGCTAATACTCCCCCTAATTTATTTGGAATGGACCGAAGAATCGCATATGCAAATAGGAAGTATCACTCTGGTTTAATGTGTGGGGGTGTAACTAAAGGGTTTGCGGGGGTGAAATTGTCTGGGTCTCCTAATAAATTTGGAGAAAATAGGGATAATGAAATTAGTGCAATTAGTAGGATTGCAAAACCTAACAAATCCTTGTAAGAAAAGTATGGGTGAAAGGTAATTTTATCTACATTGGAGTCTAAGCCAAGAGGGTTATTTGAGCCTGTTTCATGGAGAAATAGGAGATGAATGATAGTTACGGCTGCAATAATGAAGGGGAATAAAAAATGGAAAGCGAAGAATCGGGTGAGGGTTGCATTGTCAACAGAAAATCCCCCTCAAATTCATTGGACTAGTATATCTCCAACATAAGGAACTGCGGATAGTAGGTTTGTAATAACTGTAGCTCCTCAGAAAGATATTTGTCCTCATGGAAGAACATAGCCTACGAAGGCAGTTATTATAGTTAATAAAAATAGAACAACTCCGATGTTTCAGGTTTCTTTATACATATAGGAACCATAATATAGTCCTCGGCCGATGTGAAGGTAAATACAAATAAAAAAGAATGATGCGCCGTTGGCATGTATATTACGGATGAGTCAGCCGTAGTTTACGTCTCGACAGATATGGGCAACAGATGAAAAAGCTATTGAAATATCGGAGGTATAGTGTATGGCGAGAAACAAGCCAGTAATAATTTGAATAATTAAGCAAAGTCCTAGTAATGAGCCAAAATTTCATCAAGCAGAGATGTTGGCGGGGGTGGGTAAGTCAACTAATGCGTCATTAGCAATTTTTAGTAGGGGGTGGGTTTTTCGTAGATTTGCCATTAATGTTCTTGTAGTTGAATAACAACGGTGGTTTTTCAAGCCATTAGTCCTGGTTAGAGTCCTGGCGGGAATTATGACTTATGTTATATTCTTATTATTATTTGGTTTGGTACTGGGTTTGATTTCTGTTGCTTCTAATCCTTCTCCTTATTTTGCTGCGTTAGGGTTAGTAATGGTAGCGGGAATAGGGTGTGGGATTTTAGTATATCATGGTGGGCCTTTTTTATCCTTGATTTTATTTTTAATTTATTTAGGAGGAATGCTTGTTGTGTTTGCATATTCTGCTGCTTTAGCAGCAGAACCTTTTCCTGAAGGTTGAGGTAGCCGGTCTGTTATTTTTCTTATACTTATGTACGGCGGGGTTGTAGTTTGTATGTTTTGAATATTTTCTGAAGGTTGGCATGAGTTTTCATGGGTTCCTGCAGATGAACTAGTTGAGTTTTCATTGTTTCGTGGGGATGTGGAAGGAATTGCTTTAATATATTCTTTTGGAGGGGGTTTTCTTATTATTGGTGTTTGGGTCTTGCTGTTAACTTTATTTGTGGTGTTGGAATTAACTCGTGGTCTGAGCCGTGGGACTCTTCGGGCTGTTTAATAGATAACAATAAAAATAGCAAGTAGGATGCTTAAGAGGAATATAGTAATATATGCTTTAATTATTCCTCGTTGCATGTTGCTTGTGGTTGTAACCAGTGGTATATTTAAAGCTTGAACTGCTTTTGGGCCTGTTTTTTCTAGCCAGGTTAAATCAATTGTCTGGCTGGCAATTTTTTGACCTAGAATTAGGTTCATTTTTGGCATTAATCGATGGATAATAGTGGGAAAGAATCCTAGTATGTTGGAAAAGTGATGAAGGGTGTGATTTGGCTTAAGTTTAAATTGTTTAGTGGTGAGTGAGGCTAAGTCTAAGGCGATTATAAGGCCAAAGATTGTCACTAATAGGGCGGCTAGTTTAATTGGAAGAGGTATGGACAGAATAGGGGTTTTTAGGGGGGTTATGTGTGAAGTAATTAAAAGTCCGGCAATGATGCTCCCTCATGCTAGCCGCTTAAGGGGGTTAATAACTGATGGATTGTTTTCATTGATAGGTGAAAGAGTATTAAATCGGGGGTATCCTATAGACACGAAAAAAATTAAACGAAGGCTGTAGATGGCAGTAAAAGAAGTGGCTAGGAGGGTCAGAGTCAGGGCTCAGGCGTTAAGGTAGGATGTGTTTAGGGCTTCAATAATGGCATCTTTGGAAAAAAATCCGGCAAGAAAGGGGGTTCCTGTGAGGGCAAGGCTCCCTAGAGAAAAGCAAGAAGAAGTAAAAGGGGTAAGATGGTGTATACCTCCTATTTTTCGGATGTCTTGCTCATCATTTAAGCTGTGAATAATTGAACCTGAACATAGGAACAGTATAGCTTTAAAAAAGGCGTGTGTGCAGATGTGAAGAAAAGCTAATTGTGGTTGGTTTAGGCCAATGGCTACTATCATTAAGCCTAATTGACTAGATGTAGAAAATGCTACGATTTTTTTAATATCGTTTTGTGTCAGAGCACAGGTAGCAGTAAAAAAGGTGGTCAATGCTCCTAAACATAAACAAGTGGTTAAAGCAAAGGGGTTATTTTCTATTAAAGGGGCTATGCGAATCAATAGAAAGATCCCAGCTACGACCATAGTGCTTGAGTGTAGAAGGGCAGATACCGGCGTAGGACCCTCCATGGCCGAAGGAAGTCAGGGGTGTAAACCAAATTGGGCTGACTTACCAGTAGCGGCCACGATTAAGCCTATTAGGGGCGGTGTAATGTTAAGGTTTTTCGTGATTGAAAATATTTGTTGTATTTCTCATGAGTTAAGGTTGGTTGCAAATCAAGCTATGGCAAAAATTAGACCAATATCTCCAACTCGATTATAAACTACTGCTTGCATAGCAGCAGTGTTTGCGTCTGCTCGGCCGTATCATCAGCCAATGAGTAAGAAGGACATAATTCCAACTCCCTCTCAACCAATAAAAATTTGAAATATATTATTGGCTGTTACGAGAATTACTATTGAAATTAAGAAAATGAGGAGGTATTTAAAGAAACGATTGATGAGAGGATCTGAGTGCATATATCAAACAGCAAACTCTAAAATAGATCAAGTTACATATAGGGCGATTGGGGTAAAAATTAGCGAGTATAAGTCGAATTTAAAACTAATATTAATATCGAAAGTGTGGATATTTATCCAACTTCAGGTGGTTAAAATGGTCTCTACTCCCAGACTAAGATGAAGACTAAGAGGGAGTAGGCTAATAAAAAAGGCTGTCTTTACAGCCGTTTTAACGTGGTGGGAGAGAGGGATATTTGAATTTCATGTTGGAATTATTGTTAGGAACACAGGATATGAAAGAGTTGTTAAAATTAAGATCAAGGAGGAGGAAAAAATAAGTGAATAAAACATAGCTGCTACTTGGATTTGCACCAAGAGTTTTTGGTTCCTAAGACCAATGGATGAGCTGTTATCCTTTAGAAGCTTCGAGTGAGCTTTGGGGTTCAACCAAAGGGGTAAAAGATTAGCAGTCTTTACTGCTAGCGAGCCTCTCTCGGTGGACAAGGGGATTTTAACCCCTGTTTTTAGAATCACAATCTAATGTCTTAGTTAAACTATGTCTACAAGCTGTTCAACCTCAGATTAATTCAGGTTTAGTGATTAAGAGAATTAAAGGGATTAGATGAAGTGCAATAAGTAGGTGTTCTCGGGAGTGGGAGGGGTCTAGAGAAATAATGTGTGCCGGAGTAGGCCCCCGTTGTGTTATCAAGAACATATATAAAGAGTAGGCAGCTGTGATAAGGGTGCCTGCCCCTGTTAGTGCAATTGTTCAGCATGATCAGTTAAACAGGGAAGTGAGGATTATTAGTTCTCCTATTAAGTTAGGGAGGGGTGGTAGAGCCAAATTGGCCAGGCTAGTAATAAACCATCAAGATGCTATTAGTGGAAAGATTATTTGTATACCTCGGGCTAGTACTATCGTTCGACTATGGGTTCGTTCGTAATTAGTATTAGCTAAGCAAAATAGAGCAGATGAAGTTAGACCGTGAGCAATTATAAGCACTAGGGCACCTGTAAAGCCCCATGGTGTTTGAATTAGGATTCCGCCTGCTACCAAACCCATGTGGCTCACTGATGAATAAGCGATAAGAGACTTTAGATCGGTTTGTCGTAAACAAATTGAACTTGTTATGATGACTCCTCATAAGGCAAGGACAATAAAAGGATAGCTAAGTTCTTTTGTTAAAGGCTCTAATATAATTATTATTCGTATTATTCCGTATCCTCCTAGTTTTAGGAGGACGGCTGCTAGAATCATAGAGCCTGCAATTGGGGCTTCAACATGGGCTTTGGGAAGTCATAAGTGTACCCCATATAAAGGCATTTTTACTAAAAAGGCGATTAAACAGCCAGCCCATCATAATTTATCGGCGTATGTTAATAGGGGAATGGGATTAGAATATTGTAGAGTAAGGAGAGATAATGTCCCTGTACTATTACTTAGTAGTAGAAGAGCAACTAGTAATGGGAGAGATCCTGCAAGGGTATAAAAAAGAAAATATGTGCCTGCATTTAATCGTTCTGTTTGGTTACCTCATCGGGTAATAATAATTAAAGTTGGGATAAGTGTAGCCTCAAATATAACATAAAACATAATTATTTCGGTGGCACTGAAAGCTAGGATTAGAAAAAATTGTAGAGATGTAAGAAGTATAATAAAGGTACGTTGACGATTTATTGGTTCGGAGGCGGTATGGTTTTGGCTTGCAAGAATTATTAGGGGAAGAAGCCAACAAGTTAGGACCAATAATGGTGAAGACAGGGGGTCTGTAGCTATGTAGGGGTTTAATATCGTTCATCCTGTTTCTGAAATATTTTTTAGTCATGATAAACTGATAAGAGAGATGATTAGGCTATGGGCAAGCGTAACAGATCAAAGTCATTTGGCGGGGGCAAATCCTGCTGTTGGAATTAGTATTAGGGTAGGAATTAAGACTTTTAGCATTGTAGTAGGTTAAGGTTTTGTAATCGGTCAGTGCCATGAGTGCGGGCTGTGGCAACTAGTAGAGCAAGTCCTGCACTTGCTTCACAGGCTGAGAAAGCTAAAAGAATTATAGGGGCTATTGAGAAGTTTATGGAGTTTAGTTGTAGAGTCCATAATGAAATGGCAATAAATAGGGATAGTATTATGCCTTCCAGGCAGAGTAAGGCTGAAAGTAGATGAGTGCGATGAAATGCAAGGCCTGATAGGCTTAGTATAAAAGCTGTTGAAATGGTGAAATGAATAGGGGTCATATAGGTAATTATGGAATCTAACCACAAGTTTTTGAGCCGAAATCAAATGTTTTTCTTAAGACTAATTACCCACTCTGCTCATTCTAGGCCTCCTTGAATTCACTCATAGATTAAGCCCAGAGTTAATAAGATTAGGACGGCTGATGCTCATATGAATGTAATTAACGGAGATATGAGTTGATCTCCTCAGGGAAGGGGAAGTAAAAGTGCAATTTCTAAGTCAAATAGGAGAAACAAAATAGCTACTAAGAAAAATCGAAGGGAAAAGGGTAGACGGGCTGTTCCTAATGGGTCAAAACCACATTCGTAGGGGGACAGTTTTTCATAATCTGGGTTTATTTGTGGCAGTCAAAAGGAGACAATAGCTAGAATAATGGAAAGACCAATTGTTAAAGTAATAATTGTGGTAAAAAGATTCATTATCTTTCCTTGGATTTTAACCAAGACTGAGTGATTGGAAGTCACATGTACTTGTTTTATACTAGAAAGATTATGATCCTCATCAGTAGATGGAAATATATAGGAATAGTCAGACAACGTCTACAAAGTGTCAGTATCAAGCGGCTGCTTCAAAACCAAAATGGTGGTTGGATGTGAAATGGTATTGAACTTGACGTAGAAGACAAACAGCTAGGAAAGAAGACCCAATAATTACATGAAGGCCGTGGAATCCTGTGGCAACAAAGAAAGTTGAGCCGTAGACCCCATCTGCAATTGTGAAAGGGGCTTCGTAATATTCTATTGCTTGGAGAAATGTAAAATACATGCCGAGAAGAATGGTTAATGTTAGAGATTGAATTGCTTGTTTTCGTTCTCCTTCTATAATGCTGTGGTGTGCTCATGTGACAGTTACACCGGAGGCAAGTAATACAGCTGTATTGAGTAAGGGAACCTCAAATGGGTCCAAGGGCAAAATTCCTGTTGGGGGTCATGAGCCTCCTAGTTCAGGAGTGGGTGCAAGGCTAGAGTGGTAAAATGCTCAAAAAAATCCTAGAAAGAAGAAAACTTCAGAGGTGATAAATAAGATTATACCAAATCGTAAGCCTTTTTGAACGGGCGGTGTGTGGTGACCTTGATAAGTCCCCTCTCGCACAATATCTCGTCATCATTGGAGCATTGTTAAAAGTAACAGGACAAGACCAAGGGTTATTAAAATTGTTGAGTGGAAGTGGAATCAGATTGCTAAACCTGATGTTATTAATAAAGCGGCAACTGCGCCTGTTAAGGGTCAGGGGCTTGGATCTACTATGTGGTATGCGTGAGCTTGATGGGCCATTAGACGTTTTCTTGTAGGTATAGGCTTAGTAAAAGGACGAAAACATATGCTTGAATTAAGGCAACAGCCACTTCAAGTAATGTTAGAAGGAATAGTAATAGTCCTGTAAGAATTGCAATTGTAGGTATTAGGGGAAGTAAAACAAAGACAGCTGTTGCGATTAATTGAATTAGCAGATGTCCCGCAGTAAGATTAGCAGTTAGTCGAACACCTAAAGCCAAGGGTCGAATTAATAAGCTAATTGTTTCGATGATAATGAGAATAGGGATTAAAAGAGTTGGGGTTCCTTCTGGGAGAAGGTGTCCTAGAGCATGAGTTGGTTGATTTCGTATTCCAATAATTACAGTGGCAAGTCAGAAAGGAAGGGCTAATCCTATATTCATTGATAGTTGTGTTGTAGGGGTAAATGTATACGGCAATAGTCCTAATATATTAAGGGATAAGAGAAAAATTATTAAAGATGAAAATATAAGAGCTCATTTATGGCCTTCCTGGTTTAAGGGCAGAAACAATTGTTGGGTAAATCGGTTAACGAACCAGTTTTGAAGGGTTGTTAGTCGATTACCTAGTCAGCGAGAAGAAGGGGCGGGGAATAGGACTCAGGGGAGTGTTAAGGCTAATACAATTAAAGGAATACCAAATAATGTTGGACTTGCAAATTGGTCGAAGAAGTTTAGTGCCATGGTCAGTTTCAGGGTTCTGTTTTAGGTTTCTTTGAATCTTTAAGGGCTGATTCGTTAGGGAATGTGTGGGCCATAATTTTTGGGGGAATGATAGTTAAAAAAATAAATCAAGAAAAAAATAAAATAGCTAGTCAAGGGGCTGGGTTTAGTTGAGGCATTCCACTAAGGGTGGTTGGTAATCACCATTCTTTAGCTTAAAAGGCTAACGCTTTTACCATTTAGCTTCTTAGTGAGGCGTCTTTAATTATTAAGTAAGATCAGTTTTCAAAGTGTTTTAATGGTACGGCTTCTACAACAATAGGCATGAAGCTGTGGTTTGCTCCACAGATCTCTGAGCACTGTCCATAAAAGATGCCTGGTCGGGAAGCAACAAAGGCTGTTTGGTTTAGGCGGCCAGGGACTGCATCAAGTTTAATACCAAGGGAGGGCACTGCTCAAGAGTGGAGAACATCATCAGCTGTTACTATTACGCGAATAGGTGAATTAAACGGAACTACTATACGATGGTCTGTTTCTAAAAGACGGAATTGGCCAGGAGCTAGGTCTTGGGTGGGGATTATGTAAGAGTCAAACTCAAGGTTTTCATAATCGGTGTACTCGTAACTTCAATATCATTGGTGGCCCACGGCTTTAACTGTAAGATGTGGATTATTAATTTCATCCATTATATATAGAATTCGTAAAGAAGGTAGAGCAATTGAAATAAGAATAATAGCGGGGAGGATTGTTCAAATGATTTCAATTTCTTGTGAGTCTAGAATATATTTATTTGTTAATTTTGTGGTTACTATAGCCACAATAATGTAAAGTACAAATGCACTAATTAGAAATAAAATTACTAAGGCATGATCATGGAATTGAAGAAGTTCTTCTATTACGGGGGAAGCAGCGTCTTGGAATCCTAATAGGGAGGGATGTGCCATTGAGTGCAAGATACGGAGGGGTTTAACCTTCAATTTTGCCTTGACAAGGCAATGTAATATCTTTTTACTAGTATCTTATAAAGAAAGTGGCAGAGTGGCTATGCGGTTGGCTTGAAACCAGTTTATGGGGGTTCGATTCCTTCCTTTCTCGGGCTGAAGATTTTACTTGAACGAATGCGGGCTCTTCAAATGTGTGGTAGGGAGGAGGGCAGCCGTGAAGTCATTCTACGTTAGTTATAGTTATTTCTGTAGATAAAACTTCTCGTTTAGAAACAAATGCTTCTCAAATAATGTATAAAAATAAAATAACTGCAACAAGTGAAATTAAAGAGCCAATTGAAGATATTGTATTTCACAGGGTATAGGCATCTGGGTAATCTGAGTATCGCCGAGGCATTCCTGCTAAGCCTAAGAAGTGCTGGGGAAAAAATGTAAGATTAACGCCGATAAATATTACACCAAAGTGGATTTTAGAAAGTGTTTCGTGGAAGGTATATCCTGTAAAAAGAGGGAACCAGTGTACAAATGCTCCTATAATGGCAAATACGGCTCCCATGGATAATACGTAATGGAAGTGGGCTACTACGTAGTATGTGTCATGAAGAACAATATCTAAAGAAGAATTGGCTAAAACAATTCCAGTTAAACCTCCCACTGTAAAGAGAAAAATAAAACCTAAAGCCCATAGTAGAGGAGTGTCTCATTTAATAGTTCCTCCATGAAGAGTAGCTAGTCAACTAAACACTTTAACACCAGTGGGGATAGCAATAATTATTGTGGCGGAGGTAAAGTATGCTCGAGTGTCTACGTCTATTCCAACTGTGAACATATGATGGGCTCATACAATAAAGCCTAGTAATCCAATTGCTATTATTGCTCATACCATACCCATGTAGCCAAAGGGTTCTTTTTTACCTGCATAATAAGCCACAATGTGGGAAATTATTCCAAATCCAGGCAGGATTAAAATGTAAACCTCAGGGTGTCCGAAGAATCAAAATAAGTGCTGGTACAAGATTGGGTCTCCACCACCGGCCGGGTCGAAGAAAGTGGTGTTTAAGTTTCGGTCTGTTAAAAGTATGGTAATCCCGGCTGCTAAAACAGGGAGAGATAGTAATAGTAGTACGGCTGTAATTAGAACAGCTCAAACAAACAGGGGTGTTTGGTATTGGGAGATTGCAGGTGGTTTCATATTAATAATAGTTGTAATAAAATTGATTGCCCCCAGAATAGAAGAAACTCCCGCCAGATGAAGTGAAAAGATGGCCAAATCAACGGAGGCTCCTGCATGGGCTAAGTTGCTAGCTAAGGGAGGGTATACCGTCCAACCAGTCCCTACTCCCGCTTCTACTCCAGAAGAAGCTAATAGTAATAGGAAAGATGGAGGCAGTAGTCAAAAGCTTATGTTATTTATTCGAGGGAATGCTATGTCAGGGGCACCGATCATTAGAGGGATTAGTCAATTGCCAAAACCCCCAATTATTACGGGCATTACTATAAAGAAAATTATTACGAAAGCATGCGCAGTAACAATTACATTGTAAATCTGATCATCTCCTAGGAGAGATCCCGGTTGGCTTAGTTCTGCTCGAATAAGCAAGCTTAAAGCTGTACCGACTATTCCAGCTCAAGCACCAAAAATTAAATAGAGGGTGCCGATATCTTTGTGATTGGTCGAGAAAAATCAACGTGTGATTGCCACAGGTAGGATGGCTGAGATTTAAGCGGTGGATTGTAGCCCCATATACAGAGGTTTGAGTCCTCTTCTTACCAAGCCCCGAGGTGTTTAAACATATGAGATTGCAAATCTCAAGAAGCAGGCTAATTACCGGCCGGGGCTTTCCCCGCCTTTTTAAAGGCAGGCGGGGAAAGCTAGATGAATGCTCGTTGGTTTGGGCGCTTAGCTGTTAACTAAGATTTTGTAGGATCGAGGCCTGCTCATCTAGATAAGGCCTTAGCTTAATTAAAGTGACTGTTTTGCATACAGTAGATGTGAGTTAATGTCTTGCAGGTCTTATCAGGAACTAAGAGATTTTCACTCTTGCTTAGGGCTTTGAAGGCCCTTGGTCTTGATACTATCCTAAGTTCCTTAAAGTTGTAACAGAGTTACTATTGCCGGTATCAGGGGGAGTAGGGAAATTGTGCTAATTGTTGCAATGGCCAATGGTAGTGTATTAAAATTAGATGTAAGTCGTCAAGGGGCGGAGCCGGTTAGGATATTTGGGGATATAGTAAGGGTTATTGCGTAGGATAGTCGTAGATAAAAATATAGGCTTAGAAGGGCACTTAAGGCTGCTAGAGTGGCTGTTAGTCCTAATTCTTGTTTAGTTAATTCTTGGATGATGAGTCATTTTGGTATAAAACCAGTCAATGGGGGAAGGCCTCCGAGGGATAGAAGAATTAAGGGTGTGAGGGCTGTGAGGACGGGGGTTTTAGTTCATGAAATAGCTAGTATATTAATAGTGGTTGCTTTATTTGTCTTAAATACTAGAAAAGTTGAAAATGTTATGAGAAAATATGTTAGAAGTGTTAAAAGTGTTAAAGAGGGGAGGAAAGAAAGGATTAATATTATTCAGCCTAGGTGAGCAATTGATGAATAAGCTAGGATTTTTCGTAATTGTGTCTGATTGAGCCCTCCTCAGCCACCAATAAGTACAGAGAATAACCCAATGATAACGGGCAGGGTGGGGTTGTTTGGTTGAATTTGAAGAAGTAAGGCAAATGGGGCTAGCTTTTGTCATGTAGCTATAACTAATCCCGTGGTTAAATCTAAGCCTTGTAGGACTTCGGGCATTCAAGCATGTATTGGTGCTAATCCAATTTTAAGTGAGAGGGCCAGAATAATGAGGGTTGAAGAAAAAGGGTTGGACATTTGTTGAATATTTCATTCGCCTGTAATTCATGCATTTGTGGTACTGGCAAATAAAAGTGTGGCGGCTGCAGTTGCTTGTGTTAGAAAATATTTAGTGGTTGCTTCTACTGCTCGGGGGTGATGACGTTGTGTTATTAGTGGAAGGATGGCAAGAGTATTAATTTCAAGGCCTATTCATGCTAATAGTCAGTGAGAGCTTGCAAATGTAATAGTAGTGCCTAGTCCAAGTCCAAAAAGTATAATAGATAAAATATGGGGATTCATTAGTAAAGGAAGGGGTTTAACCTACATTTTTGGGGTATGGGCCCAAAAGCTTAATTAGCTGACTTTACTAGGAAGTAGTGTAGTGGAAGCACAAAGAGTTTTGATCTCTTTAGGTAGGGTTCAAACCCCTTCTTTCTAAAAGTTACATAGGAACTGAAGGGACTTTAACCCTTATGATTCACTACATCAAAGTGGTCCTTTATTTCAGGCACAGTTCCTTTAGGCTTTAGTTTAGAACTGAGGGGGTAGACCTGCGAAAGCGATTGGCAGTGATAGGTGTCAGATTACTAAGGCCAGTGTAAGCGGCAGAAAACTTTTTCAAATTAGGTGTATTAGTTGATCATACCGAAAGCGGGGATAGGAGGCACGCACTCATAAGAATACTAATGAGAGTAGGGCTGCTTTAGTTATTAGGTTTACTGTAGTGAGTTCTGGGATAGATGGAATGTAGGATGCCCCTAGGAAAAGAATGGCGGAAAGTGTATTTATTAGAAGAATGTTTGCGTACTCGGCTAAAAAGAACAATGCGAATGGGCCTCCTGCATATTCTACATTAAACCCCGAAACTAACTCAGATTCCCCCTCTGTTAAATCAAAGGGGGCTCGGTTTGTTTCAGCAAGTGTAGAGATATATCACATTGCGGCTAGAGGTCAGGCAGGAAAAATTAGTCAAATGCTTTCTTGAGCTGTGCTGAAGGTTTGGAGTGTAAAACCTCCTGTAATAATAATTGCGTTAAGTAAAATTAGGCCCAGACTTACTTCGTAGGAAATTGTTTGAGCTACGGCGCGTAGGGCCCCAATTAAAGCATATTTTGAATTTGATGCTCATCCTGACCCTAAGATAGAATACACGGCAAGACTTGAAATAGCGAGAATAAAGAGGATACCAAGATTTAAGTCTAATACGGGAAAAGGTATTGGAATGGGTGCTCAAAGGGTTAGTGCAAGGGTTAAAGCCAGAATAGGGGCTATAACAAAAAGAATTGGTGAAGATATTGAAGGGCGGACAGGCTCTTTAATAAAGAGTTTTACACCGTCAGCAATTGGTTGTAGAAGTCCGAATGGGCCAACGACGTTTGGCCCCTTTCGTAACTGCATATATCCAAGTACTTTCCGTTCAACTAGGGTAAAGAAAGCAACGGCTAATAATACTGGGACAATATAGATTAATGGATTAATAATGTGTGTTAGAAGAATTGAGATCATAGTTAAGGAGGGGATTTGAACCCCTGTTAAAAGGGCTTAGGTCTTTTGCATTAGCCGGGCTCTGCCACCTTAACATGCCATTTTCTTAGGCAAAGAGGTATGCCCCCTTGCCTAATTAAGTTGTCTTCATTAGGTAGGGGTGGGGCGTGCTTTCAGTATTGGCCCCTTCTTTTCGGTCCTTTCGTACTAGAAAAGATCATAGCATAGATAGAAACTGACCTGGATTACTCCGGTCTGAACTCAGATCACGTAGGACTTTAATCGTTGAACAAACGAACCCTTAATAGCGGCTGCACCATTAGGATGTCCTGATCCAACATCGAGGTCGTAAACCCTCTTGTCGATATGGACTCTAAAAGAGGATTGCGCTGTTATCCCTAGGGTAACTCGGTCCGTTGATCGGCATTGCCGGATCTAATGGTCAGAATTTCTGTTGCTTAGAGTAGTGTCTCTTAGCTGTAAGAGTATGCTCTCGGTCCACGTGGGGGTTGTTTGTTTCCCCGCGGTCGCCCCAACCAAAGACATTAGGACAGTTGTTCTTTTGGTTTTTTCCTTTATTTGGGGTTATTTAACAAGATCTGTTTTGGTGTCTAAAGCTCCATAGGGTCTTCTCGTCTTATGTTCTTATCCCCGCTTCTGCACGGGGAGATCAATTTCATTGACTAGAAAAAGGAGACAGTCAAGCCCTCGTCGTGCCATTCATACAGGTCTTCATTTAAAAGACAAGTGATTGCGCTACCTTTGCACGGTCAAAATACCGCGGCCGTTAAACTTTTTGTCACAGGGCAGGCGGGACCTCTTATTCTTAGTTTTTGCAAGAGGCGATGTTTTTGGTAAACAGGCGAGGCTTATGTTTGCCGAGTTCCTTCTTTTTCTTTTAGTCTTTCCTTTTTAGCACACCAGTGTGGGGTTAACGGTTATTGTTGAATGGTCTTCTTGTTGTTTAATTTATCATTCAATTCCCTCTTTGTTTGGGGCCGGTAATTTTCGGTGGAGTGTCCGTTTCGATATACACGTGTGCGTGGAGAGAGTCTTACTCTCTTATTACTCATATTAGCATTATCACCTCCATAATGATATGGAGCGGCCTGATATTACTAGGGGAATAAGATATTTTATCTGAATTAATGGATGAGGGGGTGTGTCTGAGCTTTAACGCTTTCTTGTAGATGGCTGCTTTTAGGCCCACTAAAACACTTATCCTTTAGTTATTATGATCTTTATCCATCTGAAAAAGTTGTATCTTTATTTAAAGGAGCTGTACCTCCTTTAACTAACTTCTTTGGTTCTTTTGAATCAGTTTAAATAAATAAAGTTGAAAGGAGGAACCAAAAAGCTGAACTTCTATTCATTTCTCAGGCAACCAGCTATAACTAAGTTCGGTAGGTCTGTCACCTCTACTCTAAGCTCTTCCCACTCTTTTGCCACAGAGACGGGTTGGCCCTATTTTAGGCTGTCTTGGAGTAGCTCACTTAGTTTCGGGAAGGCAAACTAAAGTGCTCTTTGCTTGAAATTTTCTAGCTAAATCATGATGCAAAAGGTACGAGGATTAGTCTCTGCTTTTTCTTACTTTACTGATTTGTTTCATTTCTCTTTCAACGTTCCCTTGCGGTACTTTATCTATTGCTCTTAGACGTTCCTTTTCTGTCGCCCATACTAGGGGGGAAAAATGGTTTGTTTTATATTTATAGGGTTTTAGGGGTTATTAATAGTGTTTTGTTGGGTTTGGTTTGAGGCTAGTTGTTGGGTATCAAGGTGATCCGATTTGCACGGATGACTTCTCGGTGTAAGGGAGATGCTTTTCTATCTTAGCTACACTTTGATTTTTCCAAGTACACCTTCCGGTACACTTACCATGTTACGACTTGCCTCCCCTTTGCAGTTTTAATGTTTTAATTATGTAGAAGTTTATAGCTTGGGGAGAGTGACGGGCGGTGTGTGCGCGCTTTAGGGCCGGTTTCAGCTGAACGCTCTATTTTCTGCTTACTGCTAAATCCTCCTTTAAACACATGTTTCAATGTATTATTCGTAGTTTTCTAATTTAGAAAATGTAGCCCATTTCTTCCCCTCTCATACGCTACACCTCGACCTGACGTTTTGGGCTTTGCCATTTTTGCTTACTGTTAATCCTTCACAGGGTAAGCTGACGACGGCGGTATATAGGCGGGAAAAACAAGAGAGGGTGAGGTTGAACGGGGGTTATCGGTTCTAGAACAGGCTCCTCTAGGTGGATCTTAAGCACCGCCAAGTCCTTTGGGTTTTAAGCTAATGCTCGTAGTACCCTGGCGAATAGGGAGTGTAATAGTCTATCAATGTTTAGGGCCAAGCATAGTGGGGTATCTAATCCCAGTTTGTGTCTTGGCTTTCGTGGGTTCAAACATATAAGGTCACTTTCGTAGTTGAGCTTCTTATCTTCGAGTGCGTATAACAGCTGTGAAAATTTTCGGCCTTAGTTTTGTTGTTAATTTAACCACTCTTTACGCCGTTAATTATCAACCTGAGCCTCTCGTATAACCGCGGTGGCTGGCACGAGTTTTACCGGCTCTTTTTACTTTAACTAAGTCAAGTTTTCACTCATGGCTTAATATTTATCACTGCTGAGTTCCCTTGAGGGTGTGGCTAAGCAAGGCGTCATGGGCTATGATTTTATGTGCCTGATACCAGCTCCTTGTTTCCGTAGTAAGGGAGACTGTAGGGCATTCTCACAGGGGTGCGGATACTTGCATGTGTAAGTTTAGTTGTAGCTGATAATAAAGTCAGGACCAAGCCTTTGTGCTTACGGAGCTTTTTAGGGCTCATCTTAACATCTTCAGGGTTATACTTTAATTAAGCTACGTTAGC